AATATTAAATAATAAATTATAATAAATTAAGGCTCCATTGGACAATTCAGACCTAAGCATTAATCGAGAAGCGATGGGGACGACGGAACCCGTGAATGCAGAGGATTCTATTGAAAACGAATCCTAATGATTTATCGGGTAGGATGGCGGAACAAACCAGAGACCACTTCATTTCTTTTTATTCTGATTCTGATAGGTCATGAGTTAACCCGACAACTGAACTAGATATTGAAAGAGTAAATATTCGCCCGCGAAAATTTTATTTTCATTTTATTTGATTGTTAAATTTTTGTCGATCTGAATCTGATATGAATATGATAAAAAACAAAGATTCGTTATAACATTATAACAAAACCAAGATAAGACATTATCTAGAAATAGAATCCGCGTTCAATTCCTTATATATATCCAATATATATACAAACAAGATATAAAAATACAAACAAGATATAAAAATTTCTAATAGATCAGATAAAATCTCAAAGCAAAGAATCCCAAGATTCAATCTATTATTCATTAACTACCTGTATATCTTAAGAATAAAATATTTTTTTAGTCATTTTTTTTTTTCGCGAGGAGCTGGATGAGAAGAAACTCTCATGTCCAGTTCTGTAGTAGAGATGGAATTCATAAACAACCATCAACTATAACCCAAAAAGAACCAGATTTCGTAAACAACATAGAGGAAGAATGAAAGGAATATCTTATCGAGGTAATCGCATTTGTTTCGGTAGATATGCTCTTCAAGCACTTGAACCCGCTTGGATTACATCTAGACAAATAGAAGCGGGGCGCCGCGCAATGACACGAAATGTACGCCGTGGTGGAAAAATATGGGTACGTATATTTCCAGATAAACCAGTTACGGTAAGACCTACAGAAACACGTATGGGTTCGGGGAAAGGATCTCCGGAGTATTGGGTAGCTGTCGTTAAACCGGGCAGAATACTTTATGAAATGAGCGGAGTAGCCGAAAATATAGCCAGAAAGGCTATTTCAATAGCGGCGTCCAAAATGCCTATAAAAACTCAATTCATTATTTCAGGATAGGAATATAGAACCAAAGGAAAGAAGTCTTGTCTTGGGAATCAAAAAAAAAATTGCAGGTTTCCTTTTTTTTGACAAACAATATTTCTTTTTTTCTTCGTCCTTTGTTACATTGAAAGAAGAGATTTAAAAAATGATTCAACCTCAGACCCATTTGAATGTAGCAGATAACAGCGGGGCCCGAGAATTGATGTGTATTCGAGTCATAGGAGCTAGTAATCGCCGATATGCTCATATTGGTGACGTTATTGTTGCTGTGATCAAGGAAGCAGTACCAAATACACCTCTAGAAAGATCAGAAGTGATCAGAGCTGTAATTGTACGTACTTCTAAAGAACTCAAACGTGACAACGGGATGATAATACGATATGATGACAATGCTGCAGTTGTCATTGATCAAGAAGGAAATCCAAAAGGAACTCGAATTTTTGGTGCGATCGCCCGGGAATTGAGACAGTTAAATTTCACTAAAATAGTTTCATTAGCTCCTGAGGTATTATAAGACGAGACCCCAATATAGTTATAGTATTTAAATTAGAGTATTTAAATGACATAGATTAATTAGTAGATTGTGTCTCACGTATATACCTTTACTAAGTAAAAAAGTAAAAAAAAAAAGAACACGTTGGTTATATCAAAATTCGGGAGCAAGAATAATTTTAGTTTACAATGGGTAAGGACACTATTGCTGACATAATAACCTCTATACGAAATGCTGACATGAATAGAAAAGGAACGATTCGAATAGGATCTACTAACATCACTGAAAACATCGTCAAAATACTTTTACGAGAAGGTTTTATCGATAACGTAAGGAAACATCGGGAGCGCAACAAATATTTTTTGGTTTTAACCCTACGACATAGAAGGAATAGGAAAGGACCACATAGAACTATTTTAAATTTACGACGGATAAGTCGACCGGGTCTACGAATCTATTCTAACTATCAACAAATTCCTAGAATTTTAGGCGGGATGGGGATTGTAATTCTTTCTACTTCTCGGGGTATAATGACAGACCGGGAGGCTCGACTAGAAGGAATCGGTGGAGAAATTTTGTGTTATATATGGTAATGTGGCCGATATACGAATTGTATCCGAAACTTTCCATTTGTGATGTGAAAAAAAAAGAAAAAAGCACGGGTTGTCTAATAGAACTCCTCCTGCCCTACCGTAGTTGATACGTTAAGGAAGTTTTACAAAGAACAAAAAATGGATTCATGGAGGTTTAATTAGTGAATCACTCCCATTCCGAATTCCTTTAGATAATGAAGATCTGATTCTAGGTTATGTTTCAGGAGAGTTTTATACGTATACCAACGTGGGATAGAGTCAACAAAAGTGAAGTAAGTGCTTATGATTCAACCAGGGGGCGTATAACTTATAGACTCCGCAACAAGGATTCGAACGATTAGGTAGTTTTTTCAACTTCAAGATTCCTTTCGGGGGGATC